TCGTCCGATTAATTCGTTTTTCAAAAGATCTATCAGACTCTAGAATCAATGATTTGATCGTTAAATATTTGATTCTTCCTTCAACTTCGGTTGAAATAGATTCACAATATAACTTTCCATTTTTTCATAATATATATAAATAAAATAATGGATTCGGGTCGTGATTAATCCTTTAATATGTTAGTATGTATACGTACGTATTGGGTATATAGAACTCCCCTTTTCATAATTTCAATGTAGGTTTTCCAACTACCAACATAACGTAGTCAATTCCATTCGTTAGAACAGCTTCCATTGAGTCTCTGCACCTATCCTTTTTGATTTTTGATTCTAGTTTGTTTTGTTTTTTTATAAACCAAAGGGTTTATAAAAAACAAAACAAATAAAGATTTGGCTCAGGATTGCCCATTTCAAATTCCAGGGTTTCTCTGAATTTGGAAGTTATCACTTAGCAGGTTTCCATACCAAGGCTCAATTCAATCAAGTCCGTAGCGTCTACCAATTTCGCCATATCCCCCCTTGAGACCAGGATCCGGTTATAATTCTATCTACTTCTTTGATTTATATTTGAACCGTTGAATTCATTAGATAATGATTCTTATATCGAAAAAAAGTGTATACTCCTATTTTTTTCGCCATCTTCTATTATTTTCATATTTATTAGATAAACTAGATTTCTTTCAATCAGAAATGATTCTATCATTGATGTATCTACAATTCAATATGGATATATATATCTCACATATATATGTTTCCCCTCTCTTTCATTTTTCTGTCATGATTGGCAATACTGGAACGGTCGATATTCATTCTTTCTTATCCCCTACGTTTCTAAATGAAATCAGAAGAATAGAATTTGGATTGTATCTTTATTCTTATCTTATCCTTTCCTTTTCTGAGGGCCGATCGGATAGTTAATATAGTTTGTTATAACTCCAAAAAATAAATAATTAGATTTTTTTTAGTCACAATTTTAAATCATTATATTTTATATATTAAATATTAATATTTAAATTTAATTAATAATAAAAAAAAAAATGGAATATCCACGATGGTATAATCCCAATTCTAATTAGTCATATATTTGAAAATTGGTTATATGATTTATTACTTTTCTACTAACTATAGAACCATATCATCGTTAAATTAACAATTAAATTAAGAATACTGAACTATATATTAACGTATTATATCTAGTTATAGTAATTGTATTATAGTGCTAATTAAAGTTAATTTAATAAATTTTAGTAAGAAATTGAATTCTTACTAGTTAATAGCTAACTAAGCTCAGGTAGTTTAGTGTATTTCTATACATTATATTCTGTTATATGAGCCCGCTTAGCTCAGAGGTTAGAGCATCGCATTTGTAATGCGATGGTCATCGGTTCGACTCCGATAGCCGGCTTTTTTCTCTATCTATTTTTTCCATGATTGATAATCTACCCTCTCCTTTTCTCCAAATGTTGGTCGCCAATCCGATCTATTATCTCGTGATAACTTGTAACTACAAATACAAAATGAATTGGAGGAATTAGATTTCTATAAAACAAATCAGAAGACAGAGTCTAAATTTCTTATATATACATTTTCCATATACAAAAAATCCGAATATTGATACAATTTATTTCATTCTACTTTGTTTGTAGTACTTCAATGTTTGTAGTACTTCAATAGATTTAGCTTTACTTTGTTTATCCTTTAGTTCAGTCTTAATTTAGACTTATTCTGTAATATTGAAATGTCAATAAAATAAGAAAAAAAGTAAAGGAGTCTTTATTTTATGTCTCGTTACCGAGGACCTCGTTTCAAAAAAATACGCCGTCTGGGGGCTTTACCGGGACTAACTAGTAAAAGGCCTAGATCCGGAAGTGATTTTAAAAACCAATCGCGTTTTGGGAAAAAATCCCAATATCGTATTCGTCTAGAAGAAAAACAGAAATTGCGTTTTCATTATGGTCTGACAGAACAACAATTACTTAGATATGTACATATTGCTGGAAAAGCCAAAGGGTCAACAGATCAGGTTTTATTACAACTACTTGAGATGCGTTTGGATAACATACTTTTTCGATTGGGTATGGCTTCGACCATTCCTGCAGCCAGGCAATTAGTTAACCATAGACATATTTTAGTTAATGGTCGTATAGTGGATATACCAAGTTATCGTTGCAAACCCAGAGATATTATTACTACCAAAGATAAACAAAGATCGAAAGTTCTGATTCAAAATTCTATTGAATCGTCCCCCCATGAGGAATTGCCAAAACATTTGACTATTGACTCATTCCAATATAAAGGATTAGTAAATCAAATAATAGATAGTAAATTGATTGGTTTGAAAATAAATGAGTTGTTAGTCGTAGAATATTATTCCCGTCAGACTTGAACCTAACGAAAATTAAGAAGGAAAGATTCAGACAATTTTACTCCCTTTTCACTGAAGTAAAATAAATAGATCTAAGGGCTTTAATCCGCATTTTCCCATTTACGTATTACAAATGGATCAACAGTAGGATTTTCCTTTTCGTTCTTTTCTTTCCGATAGTTGCATTTTACGTATCAAATCAAAGTAATGTAATTAGGAATAGGGAATCTCTATCAAATGAGAGTCTTGGGTTGCAATAAGGGTATCGATTGTTATTTGATATATTGTTGTGATGGATAATGTTGGTCAATTAACAGAAACGGAAAGAGAGGGATTCGAACCCTCGGTAAACAAAAGCCTACATAGCAGTTCCAATGCTACGCCTTGAACCACTCGGCCATCTCTCCTGCATAATATAATGTTATTATTGACCAGAAACCGAGTGAATAGCGAGTCATTCATATTATATTATTGCAATTCGAATGAAATCCAATCTGATTCAAATATTTCATATCTCTCCTTACCAAAAAGAATAGTTTGAGTGTAGGATCCCCCTCTTTTTTCGAATTAGTCTGGTTGTTTTTATGTTATTTCGTACTGTACAATTCCTGTGTTTGTGGGATCATTACCCTTCGGGGTAATGAAAAGAATTATAGAATGGATTGCTAATTAATTATGCCTAGATCTCAGATAAATAGAAATTTTATTGATAAGACCTCTTCAATTGTAGCCAATATCTTATTACGAATAATTCCGACAACTTCAGGAGAAAAAAAGGCATTTACTTATTACAGAGATGGTGCGATTTGATTCTTTTTTCTTGCTTTTTTAGCCCTCAGTCTTATGAAAAGGGAGCGTGGTTCGAGATGTAAAGAAACAAATTATTGAAATAAACCTACGCTTGATGAAGGTGAAGTTTGGATATAGAATAATTCCTTCTCTTGTGTATTCTCGAGAGATTCAACCTCAGATGCTTCAATTGTCGATTTTAGTATTGAGCGAAAGGGTACACCTATAGGTTATGTATTGCAGGTCAATCCTACTTCACTAGTACCCATAGGCGGCATAGGGAAAGAAGCACTACACCTAGGAATCAACAACATGAAAACTTTGTTTTAAATTCTCCTTTTCCGTATTGGTATCGGGACTAAGAAGAATGGTTAGGACAACAAACATCCATCTCGTTTGTACTTTGGATATCCATATAACCATCAAAGACCGTTAAAGTGACTAATTCCTGAAAATAGGGGGCGTTGAGTACAAAGAAATTGTTGGAGTTATTATTTCTATATAGAAATAGATTAGTGTTAAGAAAGGAAAAAACCTCTGGCAGGGAGGTTGGCTAGAAATTTCTTGTAAAAATACTAGCCCCTCTTAGTTCATAATGAGACTAGTAAATTTTGGATTGCATGGATTACTTAGTACTATGCACTGAAGGGAGGAGCCGTATGAAATGAAAATTTCACGTACAGTTCTGGAACGGAGATTCTTTGCATAAAATGAACGACCGTAACGGATGTCAGCTCAATCGGAAGGAAATTATGCGGAAGCTTTGCAGAATTATTATGAAGCTACACGATCAGAAATTGATCCCTATGATCGAAGTTATATACTCTATAACATAGGCCTTATACACACAAGCAACGGAGAGCATACAAAGGCTTTGGAATATTATTTCCAGGCAATAGAACGAAATCCATTCTTACCGCAAGCTTTTAATAATATGGCCGTGATCTGCCATTACGTGTGGCTATCTCCACTATAGAAAGAAGGAAAAAAAGATCAAATTAGCTAGTAAATGCTATAAAAAAGGCTTTCTACATATGCATCGTCCAAAGAAACGATTTTTCTCAGCTGTAGCAAGGAAAGAAACTTCACAAGAAACAAAATATGAAGAAATGGGTACGCCTATATACTTTATTCTATGGATAAAGGATCAAATTGATAGATAAAGCACCGTAAAGATCAATTAACGAACTATTGGGTCAATACAATACTGCTTATTACTTATACTTATGTCATATCATAATATGGGAGGTAATCAACTTATGTAATAAAGTCGATCCATTAAGGTATAAGGTATTGAGCAGCGGTGTAGTGTTAGATCCCAAAGATAGTAAGTTTTTTTCTTATTTATGGAAGGAAAGTCTTTTTCAAAGATTCTATATAAATTTCATATATGAAAACGAGATAGTTCCCTTTCAGAAAAATCTAACGTAATGAGATAGGGAGATATCTATGCTTCATTCTTCTGAAGGTGGGAAAAAAGAGAAAACTGATTTTTGATCAAAAAAAATTAGAGTTTGAAACTTATGTAATTAACTTCTTCGGCCTAATCCCCCCAAAAGGGGGATAATTTTCTTAAAAATATAATTCTTTTCGTATAGATTAAAATGTGATGCCAAAAGAATCAATTGCTGAGCCGTATGAGGTAGGAAACTCTCAAGTGCGGTTCTAAGGAAAGGAATTTACTTACCTATTCCGACCAGGGAGAACGGGCCATTCTACGAGGTGATTCTGAAATTGCAGAGGCTTGGTTCGATCAGGCTGCTGAGTATTGGAAACAGGCTATAGGGCTTACCCCAGGTAATTATATTGAAGCACATAATTGGTTGAAGATTACGAGACGTTTAGA